AACTGGAAATGAAAGTCTCTTTTTCGCATCCATTCTCCATCACATTATCGGAACAAAAACATTTGATGCGTCGATATGGAAATATTTGGTATATAAATCCACGGTCTGGTAGATATATATCTAAATCTTATATAGAACTTGTTCTGGAATCAAAGAAAGATATTGAAAATGGCTCTTATGTTGTGACTTGGAATAAACGTTTCTCTGTGGAGGAACGGAATAGCAATTTCTTCCTCTGGATCATCTAGGAACAAGAAGATTTAATCGGAAATATCGACAAATTCTTGCGGAGTCCAAAGAAATGAAATAAAAAAAGACCCGCTGTTCCAATTTCATCTCTATCGAATTTTTATATCAGAATAGTGGATATAGTCATGATTCAATGGGTCAGGTCCACTTACTTTTTCTTTTGTTGATTTCTAATCTTTAAAATGGATTTGATTGGAATAATGGAAAATAGGAATATTTGGCAATTCGAGAGACGACTTATCATTATTCATTCTCATTATTCATTATAATATAATAAATATAATAAACAAATGTTCAACTTTATAACTAGAATTACTATACTATAATTTCATTATAAAAAGTTATTATTCTAATTAAATTATACAGTTGGTTACTTTTTTTTATTACAAATATCAAGAATATCTCTATTCTCCGCTCAAATATGAATACTAAGGCTGGAGTTTTATGAAAAAACCGAAAGCCCCTTATCGGATTTGAACCGATGACTTACGCCTTACCATGGCGTTACTCTACCGCTGAGTTAAAAGGGCGTGTTTGATTCAATTCCTGAATGAATCACTATGCGGATAAGATATATCTATGTACATATATTATATACATAAGGACATGCAATAGACTCATAGTAGCTGGTGGCCCATTCGGGAACGAGAAATTGGATTTCCCTAGCGAGTATAGGGTAAGAATGGTTTATTGATATTGAATTTGATAAATATCAATGCAATGAATTATTTCGACTCTAATTACTTTTCTTTTATTGAATTGACCCCTATCAGAACGAAATTCACTTGATTGATACATGTACCTACCAATTCGACATAGATCCAAGATATTTCATCGAATCATGTGATGAAGAGATTCTACTTGTCCCCTGAGCCAAAGTCTTAGAGAAAAAACAATTTTCGATAACTTGTTGATCCCCTCTTTCCAGATTTCTCGTTTGTTAATTTCCTGGCTTAGTGTGAGATAGAGATAGGCCTATCTCATCTTAACAATGAATGAATCAATGAATGAAAGTGGAGGAAATGGAGTTTAACCCTTTTTCTGGCGGACAAATCATTCCCTGAAAGGATCCTATCCTTCGTATTATTAGAAATTTATCTATAGAAATTTATCATTATTTATTATTCAATTGAAATATAAATAACTAGTTTAAATTGAAATATAAATAGTATTGAAATATTACTATATTAATATTTCAAATGAAATATTGAATTATTTATTATTTAATATAGTAATATCGATTTATAGATTTCTATATTTGTAGAATAGATTTCTATAATATAATAGATTTATATATATAGAATGGCGATTAGAATGAATGATTCATGAATATAAATGACGAATCAAAAAATTCTATGGAATCATGAAAGACGGAAAGATCCGTCGGATCTAGTCATACCATTACATTATATTGACAATTTCAAAAAACTGTTCATACTATGAGCATAGTATGATGACGGTCGGGCAAGCATGCCCCCATCGTCTAGTGGTTCAGGACATCTCTCTTTCAAGGAGGCAGCGGGGATTCGACTTCCCCTGGGGGTAGGGTACTACGAAAGGAAGTTGATGATGGATTATCAATAAGCCTAGAATTGATTCTTCCTGGGTCGATGCCCGAGCGGTTAATGGGGACGGACTGTAAATTCGTTGGCAATATGTCTACGCTGGTTCAAATCCAGCTCGGCCCAATAATTCGCTGATCCATCATGAAATGATATAACCCGTTTGTTTTCCAGAAATGCCTGATAAGGAGGAATAAAAAAAACTTTCTGATAGATCCCTACTTCTAATTATTCTATTTATTTGCTCTATTTCTTTTTCTTTGTTCCCACAAATTCTGATCTTGCTAATGATCTAGATTCATATCAGGATCTGTAAGTATAAAGTCTAAGGAAAAGAGTAAAGAAAAAAAAAAAAAAAGACTCTTTTGGTTCATTGAAAGATTGATTATCAATCGATTTGGCAATAACGAAAGGATTAATCCATGCCGCTCTCACTAAAGTGCGTATCCATGTGGATATCAATATATCATTCGCGTCTATGTTACAACACAGCGATTCTAAATAGAAATGGTTTGGATGAAATCATAAGAATATGTATGCTATACACCTTATTTACCTGGGATTGTAGTTCAATTGGTCAGAGCACCGCCCTGTCAAGGCGGAAGCTGCGGGTTCGAGCCCCGTCAGTCCCGACGGATCCAATAAACACTCAATTCATCTCTCCATTTTCTGTGAAAGGGGGGACAAGGAGCAGAATTTCATTCCCAACAGAGATCCTTATGTCTTTTTTGTCTCTTTTTCGTTTCGCATTTCTCATCAAAGAAATTCGGGAATTTTCATTACTTCAACTAGTACCGATTGATGGGAGAGAGACATATGTGGATTAGTACAATTATGGGTAGCATCATATTCAGAATTCCAAGAGATAAGATACCGTACTCGGTCGGACTTTTTCGATTGGCTCCCGATCCGTGTAATGGAATAGAATTTCCTATGTTTCCTGGGAGCACAGACACAAATGGAATTCCTTTCTTGTACGCTACAAAATGAATTTAACATAGTTACCCCGATAGAATACTTTTCAGATTAACCCTATCTATTTTTCTGGTTCCGATTGTGTGTAACCTCAATGACTAATTTGAATTTGAAACAATTTATCTCATTCAAATTGCACACTGAACTTTTGATATATGTGGCCCAGTCCTAATCCAAGGAAAGAGGATATTAATAAAAGAAAGATCAAACGAGGATCCCGCCCCTCTTAGCAAGGGAATGAATAATCTTTTTTTCCTTACTAAGGTAAGGATCCCATCGAAGAAAGATCAAATTCTAAAATAGTGAATTTGATGGAATATTAGATCTTTTATACCAGGACTCATCTTTATCACACTTCTTTGTCGTCCAAAAAAATTAGATCATTAAAAAAACGGAGTTTAGAACTGAATTCCGTCCTTTTTTCCATTTTACTTCTATTGTTTGTTTGGGTTTGTAACCAATGGAAGTGGAAAAGCGGTCAGATGATACTTCATCAGATGATTGTACAACGAAGGTGGTAGGTTATAGAAAAGAAAGAAAGAATGGAAAAGAATGATATTCTTGATTGGATCAGGAATCCAATTTTCGATTCGGTATGGATAAAAGATCTTCCTATGTTATACTATTCAATTCTCGACGATGAATCGATTTGATAGCTCAGATATTGTTATTCATGATATTGATCTGATTCAATATCATCGAGATGGAATTCATCCCATTGAATTTACAGGCGAAAGATTTATCATCTCTATGGGATTAAATCCCGAGTTATTACGAAGTAAAAAAAAACGAAACGATGAGATTATGGAAGTAAATATTCTCGCATTTATTGCTACTGCACTGTTCATTCTAGTTCCTACTGCCTTTTTACTTATCATTTACGTAAAAACAGTCAGTCAAAATGATTAATTTGAATGAAACTTGACTCCTTAGTTCTTATCAATGATTGAAGAAAAAAAAAAAGAAAAAGGATTCCAATTTCGCGTCTTAAATGAAATGAGCGGACTAGAATCAGCAGTATTCTATGAGATCCGATAGTATGGTAGAAAGATTCATATATTTCTTTCTACCATACTATTTATTAGTGTTATTTTAGTATATAAAGTTGTACTGTATAAAGATAGAGGCTTAATTTAATATAGATCAATCTAAAATATGTATCTTCATATTCATATATGTAGATATCAATTACATATATGTAATGTACATAGCACCCCAATTCTATTTCTTTGCTTTATCTATTTGATTTGTATTGATTCCAATCAATCTGAAAAAATCGAAAGGCAACTCTTACGGTTCTAATTCCTAGATTTCTGATTATTTCCAATATGAATCCCGGTATCATCAAATCAATGAAGGAAAAAGGGTATAGGCATATATTAATAAAAGAAAACCAAGTAATCTTTTTTTTTTTCGCATTCCGAAGAAGTAATTGATTGAGCCGTTGACAGATGATTCAAGGAGTTCTATGGGAACTTCTTCGGATTTCGAAAAGGAGTAGTAAACCCCACCGATTTTTAACGCTTGAACCATGATATGAAACGAATTAATAAAGCATAAATCCAATTTTAAAAATAATAAAACAGGCGGTAAGTGCGCAATATGTGACTTGCCCGAGGCAAGATCTTATTATGCGTAGTATCTCGTTGGACAATCACTATGTCTATGTTGTTTCCCATTTCCCATAGAAAGTACGTATCCACTTAATAACAGAACGACTTTCTTAGTAAAGGAAAACAAATAAAACAAATAAAAAGGGGTCCGTTGTTCCTCATTGTCCATATATAAGTAAGAGCCGGTTCATCGAAATAGAAAATTTAGGAAGAATTCGCTTGGAAGAAATTTCCTATCATCTGTATCCCCTTTACTTTCGAAATACGAACATGGGAATCATTGAAATACCTGTTTGATTGAAAGGGTATTATTCATATAATACATTACTCCACCAGAATCCAATGGAATTTCGAAATCAAGATATTTTGATTTTCTATTTGAATTTAATTAATATTTTGAATTAAGAATTCAATAGTTAAAAACGCTTTACAGAATGATCTATAAAACAATTGATACAGTTTTATTTGATTCCTCACGTCAATTAGTAGCACCCTTAGAGTCCACTTCTTCCCCATACTACGAGTGAAAGGGAAAATGTAAAGACTACCATTAAAGCAGCCCAAGCGAGACTTACTATATCCATGTGAATTATGTCCCCTA